ACCATTTCGATAATATATTAAAATCTATTACTCCTTGATCAAAAGAAATTCCTATTGATCCAACCAACAAAGTAAATAGTACTAATACAAGAAGAGGAAATAGCATAGTATTGTCCGATTCGTGAGGATACATGGAAGTGTATTTATTTCCAAAGTAAGTACTAAAGTATCGTATCCTATTTCTTACATTATTATCAATTTTCGATCTTTCTTTTGAAAAAAAAGAAACCTTTTTATTCATTGTTGATAAAAGTAAATTTGTATTGACTCCTCTTGGAGTTCCTTTTCCCCATAGAGATATGGAATAGAACGAACCATTTTTCGTGCTACTGTAATTTTTAAAATGAACGCGGAAATACCCATCAAAGGTAAGTAAATATACCCGAAACATATAAAATGCGGTTAATCCTGCTGTGAAATAAGCTATTACTGCGAAAATTGGTGAATACAACCAACTATCATTAAGAATGTCATCTTTGGACCAAAAACAAGCAAGAGGTGGAATACCACAAAGAGAAAGTGTACCTAATAAAAAAGTAGTTCTTGTAATTGGAACATATCTTGTTAAACCACCCATAAGAACCATATTCTGACTTTTATCTGGTGAATATCCAACAATAGGTTCCATTGAATGAATAATAGATCCGGATCCCAAAAACAATAAAGCTTTTGAATAGGCATGAGTGATCAAATGGAATAAAGCAGCTCGATAAGAACCTATACCTAGAGCTAACATAATATAACCCAATTGAGACATTGTAGAATAGGCTAAGCTTTTTTTAATGTCTCTTTGAGCAAGGGCCAAAGTAGCCCCTAATAATAGTGTTATTACACCTATTAAAGAAATGAAATTCATTATATAAGGTATGACTATAAAAAGAGGAAGAAGCCGAGCTACAAGAAAAATTCCTGCTGCTACCATAGTAGCAGCGTGTATAAGAGCCGAAATAGGAGTGGGTCCTTCCATAGCATCAGGTAACCATACGTGAAGGGGGAATTGTGCGGATTTAGCAACTGCACCGACGAATAATAAAGAAGCACACAAGGTAGCAAATAAAGAATTGACCCCATTATTCTGGATTAAGTTATTAGTTATTTCGAGCAAATACCGAAATTCTAAACTACCTGTTATCCAATAAAAACCTAAGATTCCTAACAATAAACCAAAATCCCCTACACGATTAGTTACAAAAGCTTTTTGACAAGCACTTGCTGCAATTGGTCGTGTGAACCAAAACCCTATTAATAAATAAGAACACATTCCCACAAGTTCCCAAAAAATATAAATTTGTATCAAATTTGAACTAGTAACTAATCCCAGCATAGAAGTATTAAAAAAACTCATATAAGCAAAAAATCTCAAATATCCTTGATCGTGATACATATACTTGTCACTATAAATAAGAACCATGATTCCAACAGTAGTAATTAGTATTGACATAATAGAAGTAAGTGGATCGATCAAGTATCCAAACTCTAAGGAAAAATCATTATTGATGGTCCAAGACCATAGATATTGATAGATAAAACTTCCATTTATTTGTTGAATAGACAGATTGGCTGAAAACACCATAGCTATACTTAAGAGTAAAACACTAGGAAAAGCCCACATGCGACGAATACTTTTTGTTGCTGTCGGAATAAGTAGAAGTCCAAATCCTATTGACATAGTAACTGGAAGTGGAAGAAAAGGTATTATCCACGCATATTGATATGTATGTTCCATAAGAAAAGAAACTCTTTTTTCTTATAATTACAAATTGTTCTCGATTCACCAATTCTTATCTTTTTTATCCTTTTAGAAAGGAACAATAATAAAAGAAATCAACAAAAAAAAAGTATCTGAAAAAAAAAGTCAAATATTGGGATTCTTAATTATTCTGATTTTCTTTCCCTCATGTCATTTATATATGTGATGTGTGATGTGCGCGCATACGTATATGTGATATATATATCACATATACATGTATATATAAATATATTTGTATTATATATATTTGTATGTTTATTATATATTTATATGTTAAAATAAAAAAACAATGTATATTAAAAAGAGTATATTAAAAAAATTATCCACATACACGAAATAAGTATAGATAATAACTAAAAAGAACGATCTATTTTGAAGAATACATGTCTTTCACATACAACGATAAAAGGAGGAACCCCCCTTTTTTGA